TAGGTGCTAAAAGAATCGAACTTTTGACCTTTGTGGCGTAAACACAATACTCTACCAACTGAGTTAAACACCTAGATAAAATTAATCCTGCACATAGTGGGACTTGAACCCACTTTAAATGATTGGAAATCACTTATTTTTCCAGTTAAATTATATATGCATTAGTCCGAGGACATTTTCCAATACCCTCGCTGTGTTACGACTTCNTCAACCTCAGAAAATTTCCGTAATGTAAACCAGTAAATCAAAAAAACCCTTAACCCTTGTTACACCATGCCTCCCTTTCTTCGATCCCCGAATAACACTTTGGGAGTCTTTTATTCGGTCGAAGTGACGGGCGATTTGTACNAACACTAGAGCCGGATTCACCGAAACGCTCTACTTTCCGATTACTATTAAATCCCACTTCATATCCCCATTTCAGGGAACAATCCGAACTTTTACTTTAATCATCTCTTTGGATAAAAAACTGTAGCGCATATGTAGCCCAAAACATTTGGATCATAAGGGCCTGACGTCAACCCCAATGCCGTAAAGTCATCAATTACGGTTAAGGATTACGTTCGTTCTACTTCTTTCACAACACGAACTGACGACGGCCATGCAATACCGGTTATAGTTCTTCAACCTCAAGTTTTGGTAAGGTTAATCGCGTATTATCGAATTAAACTACACGCTCCTCTAATTGGTTTAGTGAACCGCCAAATTTTTTGAATTTTAATCTTGCGACCGTACTCTTCAGGCGGAATTCTCTTAAGTTATCATCAACCACGTTATTTTACTCCGCAATCTGATATTCATAGTTTACAGTAGGGACTACCAGGGTATCTAATCCTGTTTGCTCCCCCCACTTTCGTGTATCAGCGTTAGTTTTAACTAGTAATTCGCCTTCGCCTCTGGAGTTCCATTTTATATAAAAGCATTCTACCGCTACATAAAAGTTCCAATTACCCCATAAAACTCATATCACCTGCCTATACACCCTTTACGCCTTTTCCCGATAAAAACTCAGACCCTACGTATAACCGCGTCTGCTGGCACGTATATTAGACGGTCTATTAATGCGACATCTCTGTGTCATACTTTCATACATTGCACAATATTCTCTACTGCTGCCTCCTCCGAGTCTTCCCCTTGTTTCAGTGGAAGTGTGGCCTCTCAGCTACGCATCCTTGGTAAGGTAAAATTCCCATTTTACCTAATCCGACCCTGGCCTAATAATTAGCTGTCATACCCCAAATTAGTTAGTTCCAGAACATTACTCACCTGTGCGGGACGTATTAACAAAATTATTCCTTGCGTTCCGTTCCCTAGCATGTATTATAAATGCCGCGAGCTTTATATCTTCCCCAAAATCAAAGGAATGCCCAAGATCGGACTTGAACCGACAACCTAAACATTTTCAGTGTTTTGCTCTACCGATTGAGCTACCTGTGCCGAGTTATCCCCCTTCTACCTGAAAATAAATAATACCAAGTGAGAAGAGGATTAAACCCCCCATCATATAAAATACTATCGATAATAATTCACCTAAAACACTATTAACTGTTTCCCCTCTATCCATGAAATCTTGCGGATCATCAGCAAAGACTATTCTCATTCTAACCCACCTTTTACTCACTCATAAATCAATCCTATCGTTAAAATTATTAAAAATAAAAACATTGTCAAAACCCCCAATAACCCTATTTGATTATAAACCACACACCAAGGGAAAAGAAAAGAAATTTCCAGATCAAATATCATAAAAAGAATCCCCNCTAAAAAAAATCTAACCGAAAATGGCATCCTTAAGAGCTCAAAGGGATTAAACCCACACTCATATACTGGTACTTTCCCACCGTCTGGTTGTTTTCCCCCTACTATATAAGAAACCCCAGATATAACAGTGGAAAGAGTTAGACTAAATAATAATAGCCCAAATACCCCAATAAATTCTATACTCATCTAATTATTAAATATGCTTACTGCCATAATTGACGACTAGTTTGAACAAAAATATCTTGCCCTTTTCTATCTTGAATTATATGGTCATGAGTTAATATAATAGCCCCAATCATAGCAACCAATAAAATAAAGCTAGAAATAATAAATAAATAATAATAATCAGTATATAATACCCGCCCCAACACCTCTATATTCGGATTAGGAACAACCAAATATTGAACCATTCGGCCTCCATCAATTGTACCTTTTAGAAAAGTTAATATTTCAAATAAAAAAACAACACCAATTATTAATCCTGCTGAAAAATAATTAGCTGCATTACTAAAAATAACCATCTCCGTTAAATTTAACATCATTATCACAAATAAAAATAATATAGCTATAGCCCCCACATAAACGATTAAAAAAATAAAAGCGATAAACTCCACCTCCAATAAAATAAATAAGGCAGAAGCACTAATAAAAGTCATAATTAACCAAAGCACAGAAGCAACCGGACTAAACACAGTTATAACCTTAAATCCAGATATTATAGCCCCAAAAGCAAATATAAAAAATAATCCCTCCACTTTACTCCCGAGGAGAATTAAACTCCCGCCTTTAGGTTGAAAACCTAATGTCCTAATCACTAGACGACAAAAGCAACTCTGGATGAAAGAAGAGACTTGAACTCTCGACCTTGAGCCCCACAAACCCGTACTCTGCCAACTGAGCTACTTTCATCCCGGGTTATTCACCCTATTCTTGAAACATAATTGTACTTTTAATTTCATCAATTACAATAAACGGAAATATCCCCATTAAAAAAATTAACCAAACCAAAGGAAATAATGAATAAAACTCCCTTCGATTCAAATCCCTAGAAAAATGAAGATATCTAGAAGGAACCCCAAAACAAACCCGATTATATAAATATATCGAATACCCCGCAGACAATACCATTCCCCAAGAAGCTAAAACCCCTACCACATAACTATATTCAAAAGCAGCTAATAATGAAATAAATTCCCCTATAAAATTACAACTCAAAGGAATNGAAGCATTAGCTAATACTAACGAAAGCATTAATATTCCAAACAAAGGCATAGTTATCACCATCCCCCGATAATATTTTACCAAACGAGTATGATGTCGTTCATAGAGAAAAGTTACCACAATAAACAAGGCAGAACTTACCAACCCATGAGCTAACATTAAAAAAATGGCTGCCACTAAACCCTGAATTGTATGACTAAATATACCTAAAGTAACTAATCCCATATGAGCTACTGAAGAATAAGCAATTATCCGTTTTAAATCCACCTGACGACAAGTAGTTAAACTTCCATAAATTATCGCCAATAAACTTAAAGTTTGAATTAAAGGCGCAAAATATTCCGAAGCATATGGAAGAAGAGGTCAAGAAAATCTTATAAACCCGTAGCCCCCTATTTTCAATAATACCCCTGCCAAAATAACGGACCCCGCCACCGGGGCCTCGACATGTGCCTGCGGCAATCAAATATGAAATGGAATCTTAGGAATTTTTATGGCCAAACTTAAGAAAAACCCTAAAAAAATAAAACATTGTAACCCACCTTCAATCTGAAGACAACATAAAGCCTGATAATCTGTAGTCCCAGCATAACTATATAGTGTGAAAATAGCTAACAACATAAAAACCGATCCAATAAAAGTGTAAAAAAAAAAATAATAAGATGCTTGCACTTTTTCTTCCCTCGATCCCCATATCCCTATTATTAAAAACATTGGTACCAATATCCCCTCAAATAATATATAAAACCCCACTAAATCCAGTACGGTAAATACCCCCATTAATAAAATCTCAATTAATAATAAACATAATAAAAACTCTTTAATCAAAAATCTAATGGAGTTTCAACTGATCAAAATACAAATTGAAGTTAATAACGCCGTTAATATTAAAAAAAATATCGAAATACCATCAACCGCAAAAACAACTGGTCCAAATACCGGTTCGAGCCCTGGAATCCACTCAATTTTCCTAATTACCTGAAATTGACCATCCCCATCAAAAGATGCACCTAAAAGGATTGTAGCAGTTAATGTTAATAATGACCATTCTAATGCAACTTTCTTTAATCTTCCACTATTATCTCTCGGTGTCAATATTAAGGCAATCCCACCAAATAAGGGAATCATAAAAACTAATTCTAGCATTCTTTCACTCACATCAGGGAAATGGGAATTGAACCCACAACCTCCTACTCCCAAAGCAGATAATCTACCTATTGATATATTCCCTGAACGATGAGAATGGGATTTGAACCCATGCGAAACTCTTGTCCGACAATTTAGCAAACTGCTGCTTTACCGTGCTCAGCCACCTCATCACTAGGGGTGATGGAACCCCATTTATAAAGCAAATAAAATTAAAAATGCCATCATTAAACAAAATAATCCCATAGCCTCCGATAGAGCAAACCCCATTATAGCGTACGTAAATAATTGTTGTTTTAAAGATGGATTTCTAGCATACCCAATTATTAAACTTCCAAAAACAGTCCCTATTCCTGCCCCACTTCCGGCTGCTCCTATGGTCGCTGCCCCAGAACCTATAAATTTAGCTGCACTTAAAATTTCTGCTGCCACCTATATTGTGCTTCCTTGGCTCGAATAATATAATATTATTACCCCTTGCCCTTAGTAGGACTCGAACCGACAACCTCTTACTTACAAGGTAATTGCTCTACCTATTGAGCTACAAAGGCCGAGCCATGAAGAAAACTCCAGGCCCACTAAGATACTAATCCTAAAAACTTATTTTCCAAATATCCCGCCAAAGGACTTAAAATTAAAAAATAAGAAAAATAAAAAATTGATGCCATTCCCCCTATAAATATATAAGGACTTTCCCCTGGGTTCCCACCGATCCAAGTTAAAAGTAAAAAATCAGCTACTAAAAATCAAAATAACATTTTACTTAACGGCCTGAACGTTAACCCCCTTAACTGACTTTTATGTAAAAGAGGTATAAGAAATAAAACTAATAAACTCGATACTAAAGCAACAACCCCCCACAATTTACTTGGTATAGATCGTAATATTGCATAAGCAAATAAAAAATACCACTCTGGTTGAATATGCGTAGGAGTTACCAATGGGTTAGCTTGCCTAAAATTTTCTGGATCCCCCAACAGATAAGGGGGAGAAAACACAAAAACAGAAAGCACCATAGCCAACACAACTACCCCATATAAATCTTTAAAAGCATAATAATTATGAAACGGAATTTTATCAATATCTGATCGGACCCCAATAGGGTTATTTGATCCACCTTCATGTAAAGCAATTAAATGAACTAATGACAACCCCGCCAATATGAAAGGTAATAAATAATGAAGACTATAGAATCGATTTAAAGTTGCATTAGAAACTCCAAAACCCCCCAAAACTCATCTTACCACATCCTCCCCAATATAAGGAATAGCAGATAAAAGACCAGTTATAACACTTGCCGCCCAAAAAGACATTTGCCCCCAAGGTAATACATACCCCATAAAAGCCGTCCCCATCATTAATATATACAATAATACTCCAACATTCCAAACTATCTGTTTAGTATAACTGCCATAATAGATTCCTCTACCAATATGAATATAGACACATAAAAAAAACATATGAGCACCATTCGCATGTAAATATCTAAATACCAAACCATAATTTACATCTCGCGTAATATAATCCACAGATGAAAAAGCCAAATTAACATCAGCACAATAATGCATTGCTAAAAAAATACCTGTCACAATTTGAGTAGCCAAGCAAAATCCTAATAAAGAACCAAAATTTCATAAATAACTTATATTGGATGGAGAAGGAAGGTCAATAAACATTCCATTTACTAAAGATAAGACCGGATTTTCTTTTCTAAATGATTTTGTCATTTAGGAGTGACAGGGCTCGAACCTGCAAATACCTGACCCTAAATCAGATGTGTTTACCTTTCCACTACACTCCTCTCTACAAACCAGAATCGAACTGATATTTTTTTGGTTAACAACCAAACGCTTTACCTTTAAGCTATTATAGAAACTACAGAAGATGCTGGAATCGAACCAACACTCAAAACTTTGAAGGCTATTGGTCTACCACTAACCTAATCTTCTCTGGGGATACAGGGATCGAACCTATAAATTTCAAGATCAAAACTTGATGCCTTACCAATTTGGCGAACCCCCAAGTATCGGGGTTATGAACCCCATCAATACATAAATACAAAAAGAAACAATCAAACTACGTCAACAAAATGTCAATATCAAGCAGCCGCCTCAAATCCCAAATGATGATGTCTGGTAAATTGAGAATTGGTTAATCTAAAAAAACAAACTAATAAAAATGAACTACCGATTAATACATGCCCCCCATGAGCTCCAGTTGTAACAAAAAAAGTTGAACCATATACTGAATCCGAAATTGTAAATGGTGCCTCATAATATTCCATACCTTGTAATGCAGTAAAAATAATTCCTAAAATTACTGTTAAAGCTAAACCAAGAATAGCTTCTTTTCTTTTACCACTAATTATTGCATGATGAGCCCAAGTCACCGTCGCCCCCGAACTTAATAAAACTGCAGTATTTAATAAAGGAACCGAAAAAGGATTTAAAGGATCTACTCCCCTTGGAGGTCATACTGCCCCGATCTCTATAGCCGGCGCTAAACTACTATGAAAAAAAGCTCAAAAAAAAGAAAAAAATAAACAAACTTCTGAAATAATAAATAAGATCATCCCATACTTTAGCCCTTGCTTTACAATTAATGTGTGATGTCCTTGGTAAGTTGCCTCCCNAATAACNTCTCGTCATCATACAATCATTGTAAATATTATCGTAGTTAAACCCCCAATTAATACTCAACTTTGACTATAATGAAAATACATCACTGAACCCACCGTAGTAAAAAAAGCACCACACGCACCAATATATGGCCATGGACTTGGATCTACTAAATGATACGGATGATAATAATGTTGCATCATTTATTCTCTCCCATCTCCCGTAGGACTCGAACCGACAACCNCTTACTTAGAAGGTAATTGCTCTACCTATTGAGCTACGAAGATCACCAGGCGTATGGCCGCCTGATTGTATTAGTGTAATGCTACCGTATCCCCCAAATAAATAGCAGTAAGTAAACAAAACACATAAGCTTGAATTACAGCCACCGCCATTTCTAATAAAGTTATAAATATCATTATTAACAAAGGGAAANCACTTAAAACAATTAACCCGTTAGACAACATATTAAAGGCAAAACCAGATATTATAGCAAATAATAAATGCCCCGCAGTTAAATTAGCAGCCAATCGAACTCCCAATGAAATAGCCCGAGACATATAACTAAGAGTTTCGATTAAAATAAGAAAAGGAGCTAACACTAATGGAGCTCCCCCTGGCGTTAATATACTTAAAAAATTAAATTTGAAAGTTATAAAACCTAATAAAGTTACTCCCATTAGTATTGAAAAAGATAATACAAATGTAACTACTATGTGGACTGTCGGAGTAAACACATAAGGAAATAAACCCATAACATTTAACATAACAATGAAGATAAAAAGACATAAGACAAAAGGAAAATATTTTTCACCTGTTTTCCCCAAATTATCGTGAACAACCGAACGTATAATAAAATGGATTATTTCCATTATAGATTGTCATCTACTAGGGATTAATCTTTCCCCCCTTAACAATAATCAAAATAAAGTAACAGCTAACCCCATCATCATTGAAGAGTTAGTAAAAGTTACTAATCAATCCCCTAAAAAAGCTGGTATTGTTATTAATCTCACTATATTAAATTGATCAAAATACGCTGCTAACATTATCCATAAATTACCCCATGAGATTTTATTTGGTCCTGCTGAAATAACGAACGAAATATTAAAATTTCTGGTCGGATAAACTTTGATTTCCGACCTTCTAATATAGATTGACCCGATTTCTCCCTAATAGCCAACTGTTGTTGTAACCTAGGTAATATTGTGTTGACTAATAAAGAAAATAAAAAAAATAAAACCATTAATGTTCACATATATTGTGTTAAATAAGTTACTGTATCTAATTGTGGCATTTTGATGTGATTGGAGTCGAACCAACCTCCTCTAGGTTAAAAGCCTATTACTCTCCCACATGAGTTACACACCACCAGTAGCCCCGGGGCCCGCCTTACTGGTTGGATCCCGATTGTGTTGCTACTCAATTAACATATTTGTCTAATGAAACTGCTTCGATTACTATAGGCATAAAAGAATGATTTGCTCCACATATTTCTGAACATTGACCATAAAATACTCCCGGTCTTTTAATAAAAAAACTTGTTTGATTCAATCGACCTGGTACCGCATCTATCTTAACTGACAATGAAGGTATTGCAAATGAATGTAAAACATCCGCTCCAGTTNCTAACACTCGCACTTGGGTTTGAATGGGTACTACTAACCTATTATCAACCTCTAATAATCTTAAATCCCCGCTACTTAAATCCGTAGTCGGTATCATGTAAGAATCAAATTCTATTGTATCCGTCCCATAATCTGAATATTCATATGATCAATATCATTGATGACCAATAGCTTTGATTGTTAGAGCCGGGTCGATAACTTCATCCATTAAATACAATAATTTTAACGAAGGAAACGCTATAAACACTAATATAATAGCCGGAATTAAAGTCCAAATAATTTCAATTAAAGTCCCATCAATTAAATATCTATGATAATGCCTAGTTGTTAAAGATCTTATTATTAATCACAACACAGTAGTTATAATTATGGTTAAAATAAACATAATCTGATCGTGAAAAAATATAATTTCCTCCATTACCGGACTTGCTGCATCTTGAAATCCCAATTGTCATGGCTCAGGCGCATCCCCATAAACGAATTTCATATTAAACACCATATTTTCCCTCTAATAAATTAAACTTTACTGGAGTTTACAAGACTCGAACCTGCAACCTTAGACTTGCAAAGCCTACGCTCCACCTTCTTGAGCTAAAACCCCAGGCCCCAAGGGCCCCAGATATAAATAAAGTTGAAAAAACAATCATAATTAAAGCATAATTAAAAACTACCCCCGATTGTAAGTTACTAATCTTTTGAGTTAATTTAATTAAAACATCTGATATTCCCCTTGGCCCAATTATTTCTAATAAACCCCTATCAATTACCCGATAAGTCACTAAATGCCCGAATTTTCATATATTTTTCACAATAAAATGATTTATTATATAATTAAATTGTCAAGCAGAATTTAAAAAAGTATATCCTGAATGACATAATCGAATAACAACCGACCGATTTCAATTAAACCATCAACCCGTATAAGCCATGGAAGAATCATATATAACAAAAGCCAATAAACCACCTAATAAACTAAATAATAATGGAACCATCTTTACACCGTTGGTTACAACTGGAGTCACTACATTAGATAAAATAATCTCTTTTGCTCAATACCCAACCCCAATACTTCCAAAAGCCAATAAAACTAAAGGTATAGTTATATTTAAAGAAGGTTCATGGACCTTCATATAAACTTCTTTTTTTGAATTAGTATTCGTAATAAATGTTAAATATATCAACCTTACAGAATAAAAAGCCGTCAATAGAGCAGAAAAACTACCTAACCAATACGCAAAAGCTATATAATATCTATCATAAGTTAACTCTAATATTAAATCTTTTGAATAAAACCCAGTTAAATAAGGAAACCCCATTAAAGATAATGAACCGATTAAAATCATAGTATACGTAAAAGGGATAGTTCTAATTAATCCACCCATTTTTCTCATATCTTGCTCATCACTTACCGCATGAATAACCGACCCAGCACTTAAAAACAATAATGCTTTAAAAAACGCATGATTCATTAAATGAAATAAACTGGTCGAATAATTAGAAAGCCCACAAATCATCACCATATAACCTAATTGACTACAAGTTGAATAAGCTACTACCTTTTTTAAATCATTTTGAACAACACCAATTGTCGCTGCAAAAAAAGCAGTTAAAGCCCCTAAAAAAGTAACGATCGTTAATGCAAATGGGGAACATTCAAAAAGGGGGCCAGATCTAATTATTAAAAACACCCCAGCAGTAACCATTGTAGCTGCATGAATTAAAGCCGAAACGGGGGTAGGTCCCTCCATAGCATCCGGAAGTCAAGTATGTAATCCCAATTGAGCCGATTTACCTACTGCCCCCCAAAATAATAAAATACAGATTATAGTTATATTTTCTTTATTAACTACTGAGCTAGTTAACAAACTATATATTGTTGAAAAATCTAAACCACCAAATTCTTTAAATATCATTAACATCGCCAATACTAATCCAATGTCACCCACTCTATTAATTAACATCGCCTTCATTGCCGCCTTATTGGCTTTAATCCTAGTTAACCAAAAATTAATTAAAAGATAAGAACACAAACCAACTCCTTCCCAACCAATAAATAATTGAACATAATTATCACTTGTTACTAAAACAATCATTAAAAAAGTAAATAGAGATAAATAAGACATAAATCGAGGAATATGGGGGTCCCCAGCCATGTACCCTGTTGAATAAATATGCACTAAAGCTGACACCCCAGTTATAACTATTAACATAGTAGACGTTAAACTATCAAATTGTAAACCAAAATAAGTTATTAATAATTCTGAATCAAACCATTTCCATAATCTAATATATGTAGAAGAAAAATTTAAAGTAGTTTCATAAAATATACAACAAGATATAATAGTACTTATCACGATACAACTAGAAGTAATTATTCCAACCCCCTTAGTTCCTACTTTCCTTCCAAATAGTCCCGATATTATTGCACTCAATAAAGGTAAAAATAAAACCAATATATACATCTACAACCCTTATTCCTTTAACCCTATTTTATTCTATTTAATATAAACTTATTGTAACATCATGAGTTATTTGAAGTAGAAATTTAGGGCATATCATTAAAAATATAATAATAAAAAAAGTAGACCCTATTAATAAAGATTTACTTAAATCCACTTTTTTTCCTCTATTTAACACTTTTTGTCAGACTAATAGAGATCCCCCCAATGGCCCGTCTGTTTGAAAATATATAATTTGAACTAACCGCACATAATATACTCCCGCAATTACCGAACTAATAACCGCCACTATACATATTAAATAGTAACCATTAGATACACCAGATAATAATATTAACCATTTACTTAAAAACCCCGCCAAAGGAGGAATGCCTGCAATAGATAAAAAAATTAAAGCCAATGTACCAGCCATAATAGGATTTTCTCTGGATAAAGCACTAAACTCAACTATTAAACTTCACCGAGAAGTAACAGATAATATTATGGAGAAACCACAAATAGACATTATTACATAAATTATCATATAAATTAAACTGGCTTGGATACTTTCAAAAGAACCAATTGCAACGCCAAATAATATAAATCCCATATGACCTATTCCACTATAAGCTAATAAACGTTTTATCTTGGTTTGATTCAATGCACCGATCGCTCCATAAACAATTGATAAAATAGCACAGATTAACACCACGTCAGTCACCGGCCCTATCTGCACTAAAATAGAAAATACCCCAACCTTTGGTACTATGGCCAACAAAGCCGTAGTTGTTGTTGGCGCTCCATCATACACATCGGGAGCTCACATATGAAACGGGGCAGCCGCTAACTTAAATAATAAAGAAATGCTAATAAGGATTTGCCCTACATCCCCACTCATCACTGAATTAATCCCTTGGATACTAGTTTCCCCCGTAAATCCATATAATAGAGCACAACCAAATAAAAATAAACCCGAAGAAACTGCACCCAAAACAAAATATTTTAACCCAGCCTCCGTACTATACGCACTGTCCTTTTTCAACGCTGCTAAAACAAATAAGGTTAAACTTTGAAGCTCAATTGCCAAATAAACGGAAAGTCAATTGACTGATGATACCAACAATAATGAACTTAAAGCTACCATTAATATTAAACCTGATGCCTCACTCCCACTCATCAATAAAATAGATATCGAACCAATAATTATAATAATCTTCAACATAATAATCCAACTATTTTCCATCAACAACCCACTTGATCCAGGAAGCTCCCCACCCCAAGAACCAAAAACCGTTATCACGCCAACCATAAATAACACCCCAACCGACAATTTTAACGTCGACCAATTGACACCATAAATTACTAAGCTTAACACCGCTATACTTAATACTACCTCTGGATTCATTATTATTTTTAACATTCGCCAGGTAGAGGCAGGACTCGAACCCACATCCCCAGATAATGAGTCTGGTAACTAACCTTTAGTCTACTCTACAATTATAGGTTGAGTTGGGATCGAACCAAATACTTTGTAGTTATGAGCTACATGCTTTACCTTTTAAGCTATCAACCCGATTAACAAAATTAGTAAGAGAGAGATTTGANCTCTCGACAGTTTCCCAATCCGTTTACAGCGGAACGCATTACCACTCTGCCATCTCACTCCTCGGTAAAATTGGAATTGAACCAATAACCTTAGCCTTATCAAGGCCACGCTCCACCAAATTAAGCTATAAACCGTTTATACCACTGATGAGACTTGAACTCATATGACCTCCGCCGCCAAATTTTAAATCTGGTGTGTCTACCTTTCACCACAGTGGCCGGACCGGGACTAAGAGTTAAAGGGGGGGAAGACCATTAAACCCTATAAGAACCCCAGAAACCAAAACAACAAACGCTAAACTTAGCGGTAAATAAGATTTCCACAATAAAGCCATTAATTGGTCATACCTTATCCTTGGAAAAGACGCCCTTATTCAAATGAATAAAAATATTATAATCGCGATTTTTACACCAAATCCAATAAAACCCCAACTTTCCCCCAAAAACAATATTACCCCCAAAGTTGACATCAATATTATATTAGCATATTCTGCCAAAAAAAATAAAGCAAATGACATACTAGAATAGTCAATATTAAACCCAGATACTAATTCCGATTCCCCCTCAGTTAAATCAAAAGGCACTCTATTTGTTTCAGCAAGAACAGACTCAAAAAACATTATAGCCCCCGGAAATAACGGAAAAATAAATCATATATTTTTTTGAGCTAATACTATTTCGGTTAAATTTAAAGATCCAACACATAAAACTACCGAAATTATTATTAACCCTATTGACACCTCATAACTTATCATTTGAGCAGCTGCCCTTATACCTCCTAAAAATGCATATCGAGAATTACTTGCAAACCCAGACATTAACACAGCATAAACACTAATTGAAGATACCGCGAATATATACAATACTCCTATCCCTAAATCACTCAATACAATCCCCTCTCCATAAGGTATTACTCCCCAAGCCACAAATGCTAAAGCCAATGATAAAATTGGAGCCAAAATATACATAAACCAATTTACACGATTCGGTATAATTATTTCTTTAGTGAATAATTTTAATCCATCGGCTATTGGTTGTAATAACCCATATAAACCAACCACATTTGGACCCTTTCTGCATTGAATATAACCCAATACCTTTCGTTCCGCTAAAGTTAAATACGCTATAGATATAAGTAATGNCACCAATATAGCCACTAATTTAATAACAACAATTACCATATTTTCCTTCATATAGACGTTAACAGGGCTCGAACCTATACAAGTAATTTTGCAAACTACCGCAATACCTATTTTACTATAACGCCCCCTATAAGGATAAAAATTTGTAGCGATACAATAATAGATTGACTGAGATAGAATTCCAAGATTAAGTATTATACCCGCTAGGATGATGACCACCGGACTTCACCCTCTTATTAACCTTTAAGTCTTAGACAATTACCGATATTCTAAGAGTAATAAAATGATGGTATTTTAATCTAAATNCCATCAAAGGGGGAAATTAAACCGAGGTAATGAAAATTGGGGTACTATACCTCCATATATTGAAAAAGAGAGTGGGGGATTTATACCTNATGATTGCTTACTTCGGAAAAAGATATTACCTTAATCATTAGTTAAAGATCAATTTAATCAGTACTTTACATTAAAGACGAAATTAGACAAAAGATATTAAATCCACCATTCTTTATCCCCAGGATTAACGGGATTTGAACCCATACCAATCGGATGACAACCGACCGTTANACCAGATTAAACTACAACCCCCGAAANGAGTGGGATTCGAACCCACGAGTTCAAAAAACGGCTATTTTCAAGACAACTGCATTAACCACTCTGCCACCTTTCCACATTAAGAATAAAAGGAAACCTTAGCATACCACTTTATTCAAGGGGCAACTAAGTGCCCCATATAAACATAAGGTAGTTCATTGTAAGTATGATGAGCTGGTGGAGACGTTTGGGCTCACTCTAAAGATGGGTAATGACCACTATCTTCTACTCATCCAACAAATTTTATTTCTCGAACATAAGCATCAAACACTATATAAATAAATCATACTACCGCCACGATAGATATTACAGATCCCAAAGAACTTATTTGATTTCACCCTGCAAAACTATCATGAAAATCAGAATAACGTCTAGGTAACCCCGCTAATCCTAAAAAATGCTGTGGGAAAAAGGTTAAGTTAACACCAATAAACATTAATCAAAAATGAATTTTTCCATACACCTCATTGTAACAATACCCCGAAATTTTCCCAAATCAATAATAAAATCCACCAAATATAGCAAAAACTGCCCCCATTGACAAAACATAGTGAAAATGCGCCACCACATAATAAGTATCANGTAATACAATATCTAAAGAACTATTAGCCAAAACTATCCCAGTTAGCCCCCCCATTGTAAATAAAAAAACAAAACCTATTGCTCAAAGCATCGGAGTTTCTAATCTTAATGACCCACCAAATATAGTAGCTACCCAACTAAATATTTTTATTCCAGTCGGCACAGCTATTATCATTGTTGCAGCCGTAAAATACGCTCGAGTATCAACATCCATTCCTACAGTAAACATATGATGAGCCCAAACAATAAATCCTAAAATCCCAATTGATACCATAGCATATACCATCCCCAAATAACCAAAAATTTGTTTTTTAGCTGCAAACGTAGGAATAATCTGAGATATCATCCCAAACCCCGGTAAAATTAATATGTAAACCTCTGGGTGACCAAAGAACCAAAATAAATGTTGATATAATATTGGATCTCCCCCCCCAGCCGGATCAAAAAAAGTAGTATTAAAATTTCGATCGGTTAAAAGCATTGTTATAGCACCGGCTAATACTGGCAACGATAATAATAATAAAAAAGCAGTTACTAAAACAGATCAAACAAATAAAGGCATTCTATCCATAGTTATTCCCGGTGCCCTCATATTAAATATTGTTGTGATAAAATTCATAGCACCTAATATAGAAGAAATTCCGGCTAAATGAAGACTAAATATCACCATATCCACAGATCCCCCAGAATGGGTTTGAATACTAGATAAAGGAGGATAAACCGTTCAACCTGTTCCAGCCCCTTGTTCCACAAAAGCCGAACCTAATAATAAAGTAAGCGCTGGAGGTAACAACCAAAAACTAATATTATTTAATCTAGGAAAAGCCATATCTGGAGCACCAATATATAATGGAACTAACCAATTACCAAAACCCCCGATCATTACTGGCATAACTAAAAAAAATATCATTACAAATGCGTGGGCTGTTACTATAACATTATATAAATGATCATCCCCTAACATTGACCCCGGAGCCGATAATTCTAGCCTAATAAGCATACTAAAGGCTGTTCCTATCATACCCGCAAACGCCCCAAATAATAAATAAAGCGTCCCTATATCTTTATGATTAGTCGAAAATAACCAACGACTTAAGTATAAACTCATTAAATCCCTCCTAAAACCAACCTCTTGGTTATCATATTCTATTTTGGTCATCTTTGGATCATTACAATAAAATTAATGCCCAACGACTTTAATATAAACCAATCATGCCCGGAATACTAACAACTTTACTAACCCCGTAAAAGATTCAATGATTTAATCGCTATTGGACCCCGAACTCGATAATATGCCACCAATATCGCTAACCCAATCGCTGATTCGGCGGCAGCTACAGTTAAAATCATAATAGTAAAAATTTGACCAATTAAATTATCAATAACTACGGAAAACAATGTCATAGTAAATGAAATAGCTAATAACATTAGCTCAATCGACATCAACATTATTATAAGATTACTTCTATTTAAAACTATACCCGATACCCCCAATATAAATAATCCAATCCCTACCGTCAAATACTCATAATACATTATAATGCCTGAAGGGACTTGAACCCCTATTTTCTATTCCGAAGACAGAAATTTTACCATTAAATTACAAACACTGGCGGTCAACCTAATTTTCAGTATTAATTACCAAAACCCTGCCGCCAAACCCACTCGAAAGATTAGTATATAGAGCCTTAGTAATCTTTAGCCCAACCACCCAGATCCTATCAACGTCTTATTCTTAAACGGCCTTAGAAACATAGATTGATATTTAACTTCTCACGAGATGCTTTCAGTGATTATTTTTATTATCGTAGCTACCCAACAACAAACCACAGTAATTGGCGTAATTGATTCACCAGAGGATAACTATTATTCGGTCCTTTCGTACTAGAATATAGTATATCTAATGTTTCTGACAAATTGTAGATAGAAACCGACCTGGCTCACGCCGGTCTGAACTCAAATCATGTACGGTTTTAATGGACGAACAGTCCAACCCTTGGAAGCTGCTGCACCTCCAGGAAACCACAATTCAACATCGAGGTNGCAAACATCGTCATCGATATGAACTCTCAAACGATATTACGCTGTTATCCCTATGGTAACTTTTATTCGTTGCTCGTTAGCTATCCCACCCTAAACCAACGGATCATTATAACCCACGATACCGTGTCAGCTCAGTAGGTCCTCCTTGCTGTCAGGCCTTTACTTTATTCTATTATATATTACCTTATGTACGCCTTCGTTACTGTTTAGAAGGCGGTCGCCCCAACCAAACTGTCCAACTTACATCTTTAATCTAGATAATTTTAGTTCTTAAAAAATTAAATAGTGATTAATCCCACCTAATATAATTCAAAAAAAACAATGGAAGTCCCCAGTAAAGCTCAATAGGGTCTTCTCGTCTAACAACTTGTACGTAGCATCTTCACTACGAATTCAATTTCACTGGTTTTTATCTTGAGACAGTGGGGCATTCGTTAAGCCATTCATACTTGCCAACAATTAATTGGCTATTGATTGCGCTACATTATCACGGTCAGTTTTACCGCGGCCATTTAATTGCCCTTAACCAATTAACCTATGTTATTACTTGGGTTTAGATACAATCATTGGGCAGGCATCACCTCCAATACTTCAGGCCCCCGGCCCTTTGCTGAAAGCTATGTTTTTGGTAAACAGTCGACACCCCCTCTTCTCTGCACCCGAAATTTACTAGCAGTCACCTGACTCCCCTGGCCCTTCCGGCTCCCCTTCTCGCGAACTTACAGGGACATTTTGCCGAGTTCCTTAAGATAAATTATACCATCACTTTAAGCCCACTTGAGTTAGTTTTAGTACAGCCTTATATAATAAATTTTTCCTTACCTTATTTAATTCCCCATCAGCTTCAAGCCTCTAAGGGGCTGTATAACCCAATTCGGATTATCCTATAATTGGAAACCTTGGGCCGTGAGCAATGTTTCTCACACTGTTTGGTTACTTATGTTCGCATTATCACTACTGACACTAGCTCTCGCTCCCCAAATTATCCTACAGCTTACAGTACGNTCTGCTACTACGACTATCTTTACTCTATTCAGAGTTTCAATACGCTTAATACCATAATTTTAGCCACCTAAATTTTAGGGATTAAAAAATTCATTGAGTGAACTGTTACGTAATCTTTCAAAGATGGCTGGTTCCAAGCCTACTTTCTCATTGTCTTTATCCACTAATTCCCTTTTACACTTAGATTATTTTAACGATCTTAACTTCTGATCTTGGTTGTTCCCCTTTTGACAATTGACCTTCTTGCCCACTGTCTGTCTATCATAGTTTCTTCTTACACATTCATAGTTTGGTTAAATACGCTTACTCAGTGCTTTACCGTGTAAGAATACCCTCAACGCACTACTTCAATAGTTTTCGCAGAAAACCAGCTACCCAAGTTCGATTGGCTTTTCACCCCTAACCACAGATCCTCCGAGATTTTTGCCACAATCACCGGTTCGCTCCTCCATCTACCTCCTCGATAAACTTCAAACTGCCCATGGCTAGATCACTTGGCTTCGGGCTCTATTTAACTAATGCTCGGTTAAAACTCGCTTTCGCTACACCTACGTCTATCGACTTAAGTTTGCTAAATATTTATCTGGCGAACCCATTATGCAAAAGGTACGACGATTTTCGTCTGCTCATATATGACCAATTTCCGGTTCTATTTCACTATTATCTCTTTCAACTTTCCCTCACAGTACTAATTTACTATCGGTATGTTATATTATTTACCCTTAGATGTGTGGTCACCTCCCTTCAAACAATTCTACTCTTGGTTATGGCCTGCTAATAAACGGGCCTGTCACCCTCTTCGGTTTTAATTATCCGGCCTGACCTAAATCAGATCACTCTATCCGCTTTCGCTCACCACTACTGACGGAATCTCGCTTGATTTTTCCTCCAACCTGGTACTAAGATGTTTCAATTCCCAAGATAATGAGGTATACCTTTATAGTTTCCCACCTTTACAGCTTTCATCATGACTCCCTGCTGATTTCGTTGGATAACGTCCTTAAATATAACATCCTAGTCCTCCACTAGCCACCATTAATACTAATCTATCCTTATCATTACC